TCTTTGACCGATAGCTACATAAACACATATTACATCTTGCCCTTTTTGATTGAGAATTGTATCTGTGGCTACTGCTGTTTTGCCAGTCTGTCTGTCCCCAATAATTAACTCTCGCTGACCGCGCCCTATGGGGATCATCGAATCGATAGCAATAAGCCCTGTTTGAAGGGGTTCATATACGGAACGCCTGGAAATTATACCCGGAGCAAGAGATTCAATTAAGCGAGATTCCGAAGCTACAATTTCGCCTCTCCCATCAATAGGTTTAGCCAGAGCATTTATAACACGACCCAAGTAAGCCTCGCTCACGGGTATCTGAGCAATTCTTCCTGTTGCTTTTACAAAACTTCCCTCTTGTATCATCAACCCATCGCCCATTAATACAATCCCAACATTTTTGGATTCCAAATTCAGAGCAATACCCCTAGTCCCTTCTGCAAATTCGACTAATTCACCTGACATTATTCCACCAAGACCTATAATACGAGCAATCCCATCCCCCACTTGAATTACGCGACCGATATTCTCAATCCCTACTTTCCTATTATATTGTTCAATACGTTCGCGGAGAATTTTATGAATTTCGTCGACTCGAAGGGTTGCCATTAGTGTTTCTTGACTCTTTTTTTTCGGAAGCAAGGGGAAAAATAATGCCTAAATTCTAAACGAAAGTAGAAGTTCAAGGCCTAATTAATTTAATTATTTCTTTGATTCTATGGCCCCGAGAATGCCAATATTAGCACGAATCGTACGGAAATGTAACTCGGTATTCAAACAACTATTCAGAGTTCCTAGAGCTCCTTGTATGGCCTGTTGGAAAACCCGTTGTCGGACCTGATTCATCGCCCTTTGTTTTTCAAAATAAAGGATTTCGTTTTTAGACTTTTCTAATTGTTCCAAACTAATAGAAGTAGCATTAATCAAATTTGCTTTTTCTCGTTCTATCTCAGAGTATCCATTCATTCGATACTCATCTGCTTCTAGTTCGACTTTCTGTAATCGAACCCGAGCTTTTTCGAGCTGCTCAATGGTCCCTCTACGCAATTCTTCCGAATTTCGAATAGTACTCAAGATTCTCTGTTTTCGATTATCTAATAAATCTTTTAATGAAAGTAGATTATCTTGCTATTAAGTTTACAATTTTTATGATCTCTTCCCGAACCAAACATGAATCTTTCGATTCATTTGGCTCTCACGCTCCTTTTTATTTTTTTTTTTGCTATGGCTATTTCCATATCTTTTTTTTTATGTAATGAGCCTATCCTCTATCTTCTCTTTTCTGCTTATATTTCAATATACCGAAACCCATATTAAGAATATAAGACTAGATAAATATTAAGAGGACTCTTCCGCCTAGATAAAAATCTATCATGGTCAGCAAAGTTGTTTCTTTATTTGTATTTGCCCTTTAGTTAATAATTTCAATTTCATTAAGAAAAACTAACTAAATAAATGGAAAATGAAAATTGATAGAATTCTTTTTTTTTCTTCAAATCCAAAAAATTTCTCTTTTTTTTATTTTATACATAGGTCGTCGATTCGGCATTGGATAAAAAAGGGCAGGGTGCCCTTCTAGTAAATAGTTCAAACCATTTTATCGATATGAGTGTTTTATATCAGATAAATTCTACATTAGCTATTTCCCGTTTAAAGCATTTCGGTACTAATACTAATATAGTTGTAGAAAGAGTACCCCTTTTTGCCTGGACTTCAAGCAGTTTAGCTTTAACCGTGTTAATGGTCTCACATTATTGGTCTATAGAGAATCAAAGTTGATTTACCAATGAGTCGCGAAATGCTATGGTTCTTCCATATGATTTCTGAATTTATTCAGAAGTAATTCGTCGAGATCGTGCACCTTTTTCTTATTTATCCAAAAAATACTAAAATATTTTTTAGTATTTTTTGGATAAATAAGAAAAAATATTTTAAAGTGCAGCCGGATAGATCCAATCTATTCTTGAAATAGACAACTCGCACACACTCCCTTTCCAAAAAAAATCAATACACCAACCACTACAGTTAGATTTATTAGATTTGTTGCTAAAATATCGGTATTAAGCCCGAAACTCCCAGCGGATGGCCAGTGAGCTAAAAAAACGAAAGAATGGGTTACATTTTTCATATGCTCTCCTCTTATAGATAGGACGAACAAAGAGCAAAGTTTTTCGATCACTTACTTCGCTCGCCCTTTTTTGATCGGTTTTTTTAATGTAATTTTTTTTAATGCAATTTTTAATGCAAATAGATTCAATCTAATAATTTCTTTTAGATTAAGTCTTAGGTCTCGTTTGACCTGTGAAAGACTCCTTTGTTGAAATGTTCCAAAAATTCCTAAAATAAAAGGAAAAAGACTTTCCACTGTCCTAAACTAAGGACGGGAAGGAAGAAGGCGAGCATATCCTCTAAATTGATCATCCTCAAATCAGCCCTTCCTGGGGTGGGGTATTGTCTGTCCCAATAAATAGGTAATTCCAGGAGTAATAAATAGGAGTAAAGTATTGATATAATTGGAATTGCAGAAGCAAATACCAATTTACTAAAAAAAGAAAAAAGTATCTAATCTAAAGGACTCATTTTCTTTTTTAGGATTAAACAAAAGGGTTCGCAAATAAAAGCGCTAGTGCCACAACTAGTCCATAAATTGTTAAAGCTTCCATAAAAGCTAGACTAAGCAATAAAGTACCTCGTATTTTACCTTCTGCTTCTGGCTGTCTCGCAATACCTTCTACAGCTTGTCCTGCAGCAGTACCTTGACCAACTCCAGGCCCAATAGAAGCAAGCCCTACGGCCAATCCAGCAGCAATAACGGAAGCAGCAGCAATTAGTGGATTCATGGTGAGTTCCTCGTGTCAAAAAAAAAAGAAATGGTTAAGGATACAATCAACCAAGAAATTCTTACTTCTAAGCTCTATTGGGGAGAAGTAACTAAAAAGTACAAATTGAAATGATAATCTGAATTGTCCGAACTACTTCGAGATCTCATTTTTAGTTTCTAATCATTAGAGGTTTGTGTAAATCCATATGATTCTCATTATCCTATTTCTCTTTCTTTCCAACCAACCACTCTTTCATTCCATTCTTCTTTCTTTACTCTTCGATATCCTTGAGTTCCTATTTTTTCCCCTATCATCTAATCCATAATAAAAGACGAAATAGAGGAAGAACCCCTATTGAAATCGACCTAATCCAAATCCAATAGGAATTAAATCAAGATATACAATTGATAACAATATGCTGCATAGAACTGGATATGGAATCCAATTCCATATAGAGGGAATTCGATATATCGGATTAGATAATGAATCCAACTTAGGAATATATAATATCCCATATACATTTGTTTCTTCTATTTTGCGTATTTTCTCATTTTCTATTGATGAATCGGATTCTAAAATCATTCCTTAAAAACCCGCACAAAAGATGACTGGACTTATAGACATTAAGGATATAGATCTAGCCTGACTCCGCCCCCCTTAATGCATATATACTTTGACAATTCCGTAATATAGTCTATTCTCTCTCCTACAACTCTAGGTTGTATATTCATACGCATTTCTAACTATTTAATTGAGTTTTCCAACCAAGCGGATTATCTGGAACCATGCATGAATTGAGCTAAGCTAAAAAAAAGACTATTTTGAAAACTAGTCAATTCAATGATGACCTTCCATGGATTCACCTATATAGGCTGCGGCTAACGTTGCAAAAATAAGAGCTTGAATACCGCTTGTAAATAATCCAAGAAACATGACCGGTATAGGGACTACTAAGGGGACTAAAGAAACAAGAACAACAACGACTAATTCATCCGCCAATATATTACCGAAAAGTCGAAAACTAAGCGATAATGGTTTTGTGAAATCTTCTAGGATGTTAATTGGTAAAAGAATTGGAGTTGGTTTAATATATTTCTCGAAATAACTCAATCCTTTTTTGCTAAGACCCGCATAAAAATATGCCGCTGATGTGAGTAAAGCTAAAGCAACAGTAGTATTTATATCATTCGTGGGTGCTGCTAATTCCCCATGGGGTAACTGTATAATTTTCCAAGGTAAAAGAGCACCCGACCAATTCGAAACAAAAATAAAAAGGAACATAGTTCCAATAAAGGGAACCCAGGGACCATATTCTTCTCCAATCTGAGTTTTGCTCAAGTCTCGAATAAACTCAAGCACATATTCGAAGAAATTCTGACCGTCGGTCGGGATGGTTTGTGGATTCCGAACAGCTATGATAACTGAACCTAGCAAGATAGTAATTACGACCCAAGAAGTGATGAGTACTTGGGCATGAATTTGGAAACCTCCTATTTGCCAATAGAAGTGTTGGCCTACTTCTACACCCGATATATCATATAACCCCTTGAGTGTTTTAACGGAACATGGTATAATATTCATATTGTCCTCTGATAAAAATTGAACTTCAAAAAAGGAATTCTTTTGATTCAACCATCTCTTTCTCAACTCAGCAACTTGAAGTATTAATCTTATATTTAGGATACCAAGAAATCACATCAGATGATAATATATATCAATACCCTCTAATATATATCAATATTCCCCTTCTTTTATCTATGCAAAACAAAAAAGAATATATGCAAAACAAAAAAGAATAGTAAGTGATCCCATAAATCTACGCAGTTACCCAAGAATGAACTATTCTTCTTAATCAACGATTTCTTATATAGAGAGAACGGCCCTCACAAATTGCAAATACTAATTTGTTAAGAATCAATCGAATTGAAGTCATAGTGTCATCGTTGGCTGGAATCGATATATTTGCGAGATCTGGGTCACAATTTGTATCGACTAAAGAAATAGTAGGAATCCCCAAAATGGCACATTCCCGAAGAGCTATATACTCTTTTTGCTGATCAAGGACGATCACAATGTCCGGCAACCTCGTCATATATTTGATCCCGCCGAGATATCTTTGCAAGGTAGATAATTTTCTCTTCAAGATTGCCACATCTCTTTTTGGGAGATGGTGGAATTTTCCCATCTTTTCTTCTGCTCTTAAGTCTCTAAATTGAGAAAGTCTAGTTTTCGTAATCGACCAATTCGTTAACATACCACTGAACCACTTTTTATTAACATAATGACAACGAGCCCTTATTGCAGCTGATGCTACTAAATCCGCTGCTCTTTTTTTGGTACCAACAATTAAGAAGCTTTTTCCCTGACTTGCTGCATCAAAAACTAAATCACAAGCTTCTGATAAAAAACGAGCCGTTCTAGCGAGATTTGTAATATGAGTACCTTTACGCTTTGCCGAGATGTAAGGGGCCATTTTAGGATTCCATTTCTTAATACCATGACCAAAATGAACTCCCGCTTCTATCATCTCTTTCAAATTGATGTTCCAATATCTTCTTGTCATTTTTTCCACACTTCCTTTTGATTTTTTCTTTTTTTTTCATCCTACCATTCCATTACGGAATTTTTTTCTTTTTTTTTTGAAAATTAAGAAAGAGCCGAAATAGCTTGAAATAAATAATAATTGTTCCAATGTAACCTTCCACTGAGAATTGGCCATTGATACATGGCATTGATACATGGTATAAACGTAACCTTAATGAATTAACTGACTTCTTTTACTTATTAAAATAAAAATCTAAAATCTGACCTGTTAGTGTTCTAAGGTCAAAAGTCTAGTTTAAATAAAAAAATCTGCTTTATGTATCCTTAAATCGTATAAATGGGGGTAAATGGGGGTTCTGATGTCTCATAGAAATTGTTTGTTACATCAGAATCAGAAGAAACTAATTCTGTATGGAGAAACAAAATATCTCTCATTTCCGACGCGAATAGATTTTTTTTTTGAATTTCGAAATAAAGGTTCTTGTCTTGTGGGGAATGATGCACAAATTTTTGGAATCCGGTACCAACAGGTATAATCCCCCCCAGAACTACGTTTTCTTTCAGGCCTTTCAACCAATCAATACGACCTCGTAGGGCAGCTTTTGCTAAAACTCGAGCAGTTTCTTGAAAACTTGCTTCAGATATGAAACTTTGGGTATTCAGGGAAGCCCTTGTTATTCCCAATAAGATTGCCCGATAATAGACCGATTCATCCAAAGCTCGTCCTGCTCGTTCTGCTCGTAATAGTCCGATTAATTCCCCAGGTGAAAAAACATTAGACATTCCATCTTCGGAAACCCGCACTTTTGATGTTACTTGGCGTATAATAATCTCTATATGTCTATTATGGATCTGTACCCCTTGGGATCGATAAACCTTTTGGATCTTATTAACCAAAGAGATACGACTTTGGGCTATGGTTAGCTCAGCTCCAATCAAGAATCCCCAGGGGACCCCAAGAATTCTTGGTATACGCTCATTCCAATCCTCAATTCTCCTTTCGAGATTCGGCGATAGTGAATCAATTGAACGCGCTTCAAAGATTTGTTCTACTTTTGGAAGACCTTGCGTTATGTCACTAGATCTCGATTTTTCATATATAAACGTAACTAACCTATCTCCTTTGTAAAGGATTTCTCCATAATGACCATGAACAGTGGCTCCTGTAGTGGCCAAATAAGGCTTAGCTGCTCTTATAACAAAGGAATCAATATTAACAATGCAAATTTGACCAGATTTTTTTATGTGCGATTTAAATAGACATACATTTTCGCAAATAAATTGTCCAAGGTGAATTATTGCCAATGTCTCCTCCCAAGAATCATGATGGAGAAAGTGCCAATTCAAATGGAATGGATCCAACATGGTGTTACTATCGAAATTCGAAATCCTTTGATTTTCATCTATTAAAGAGTATTTAAGCCCTTGAAGTACTTGGAGGGTTTGTTTCAAATTGTCAAGGAACAAATATTTTTTTAACAGGATCTGATTATGCGTTAGTAAATAGTAAGATGAAGAAAAATTCGATATACTAGGTACAATAGCGGCTAAGGGCCCAAAAATATCTCGAATAGGAATTCTAGGATTCGATTCTTTTACCGCATTGGGATATTTCGAATTCTTGAATAAACCAATTCGAGAACAGTTGGATGCCGACAAAATCATCAAAGATTGGTATTCTTTATTTCGATTCAACAAGGTGCCAATAGCTTCTTGATGTTGGCTAAGTGATTGAATCTTCGCCTTGGAATAAAAGGAATTGGTGCGATCTAACCTATTATTGGGAATCGGTCCTGCACTTGTCCTATCATACCTTCTTCGTGTATACGAAATAGTGGACTTGACTAACTCAATTCTTAGGAAATCGCGAATCAGATCATTTGCTCTTACCTCAACAAGGGAAGCACGAGCCTCCTCTTTTTCTTCTTGTTCCCAATTCACTACTAAGCAAGTTCGAACAAATTGACTATTCGTATGATAAATTCTTTGAGTTAACTTGCTATTTTCATGAGAAATAAAATTGACAAGTCGAAGTTGGAAATTATCCTCTTCTTGCAAGAGATCTTGCGGGAAAAGTGTTGCTAAATTTCTCCCTTCGTCCATTTCATATGCGACTGCAGGTCGAACCGAAACAAAATACTTTTCCTTGCTCTTGAGAATTTTTTTCCGTTGAACATAGACCCAATTTTTCCTTTTTTTTGATTCCTTAGAATCTTTCTTTTCTCTTTCTGGTGGTATCAAACTACCACCTAATATCTTATCCGCCTCTTCAGGAAAATGAATATCTCCGGAAAAGATTTTGAGTTCCGTATGGCTTTTTTTTCTCTTCACTCGGACCAATCCACCTAGTCGACTTCTTGTATTTTTTGTGAGTTGTGTATCCACTCCAATGATACTATTATCAAGTACCTTTAGGGATGAGGATCTCGGCAAGATATGCAGTTCTTGAAGAATGAAAAAAAACCGATCTAGTTCTTTTTGGTATTTTAGACTAAATTCTTTTGTTCCTCGATGCTCAATCAAACCCTCTTTTTTTAAGATGGAATCCTCCTCTGGGCTCCCGTATTCGTCCTCTGAGTCTTCTTCTGAGTCTTCCTCTAAAGTCCCATATTCGTCCTCTGAGCCTTCCTCCGGGCTCCCATATTCGTCCTCTGAGTCTTCCTCTAGAGTTCCATATTCGTCCTCTCGGGTTCTATATTCGTTCTCTGGGCTCCCATATTCGTCTTCTGAGTCTTTCTCTCCAGTCCTATATTCATCCTCTAGGATCCCATATTCGTCTTCTAGGGCTTCATATTCGTCCTCTAGGATCCCATATTCATCTTCTAGGGTTTCATATTCGTCCTCTCGAGTCCTATATTCGTCTTCTAGGGTTTCATATTCTTCCTCTCGGGTCCTATATTCGTTCTCTGGGCTCCCATATTCGTCCTCTGAGTCTTCCTCTCGAGTCCTATATTCGTCCTCTAGGGTCCTATATCTAAATTTAACAATTCCTGAACCTTTTTTATCTTTTCTGTATCGTGGATCGTCAAAATAAGCAAAAATAGTATTTCTACGTAAAACACCCATAAAGGGTATTTCAATCGAAATCCCCAAACAGGATATTAGTTCTTTCTCTTGTTCTTGATGATATTGTAATGGAATGACGAACCCATTTCTTCGCTTTTTCGCCAACAAATCCGAATTATCTTGAAGAATAGAAGGATAGACAAAATTCCAATGGCCATTGGATATGATTCGATCCGGCGTTGAATAATCAAGAATTTCCCTATCTTTTTTACCAAAAGTATCCAACAGTCTATGTCTTACTTGATCATTAGCCATTGAGAGGTCAAAGAGATATCTTCCGTCAACAGAAAAAGAATAAGTATTCATTTGATCTTGATCCTTGTGGAGCGAAAAAGACGCTATACTGGATCTGCACATACTTACTGACAATATCCATAAATGGCTTGTTTTTGGTAATCGACGAAGATTACCATATTGATATTCGGGCGCATGGTAAACATCAGTACTCCAGTGCATTTCCCCGTCTGATTCGGAATAAATATGCTTTTGTACTTTTTCTTTAAAATGCAAAGTGGACGTTCCGGCACGAATCTCCGCAATTACTTGTTCGGATTCTACATATTGATCATTTTGCACTAGAATCAAGCTTTTTGAGGGAATATTCACACTATATAGAATATCCTGACTCTGAATAGTTACATGCAAGTCTATATAACATAGAAAAGCAGGCTGCCCATGACGGGTACGTGTGGGGTGAACCAAATCTTCATTGAATTGGATTTTTCCATTCGAAGGGGATCGTACAAGGTCGGCAGTACCCCCTGTGAATACTCCGCCAGTATGAAAAGTTCTTAATGTTAGTTGAGTCCCTGGCTCCCCAATTGATTGACCTGCAATAATACCTACGGCTTCCCCCAATTCGACCAGATCGCCATGAGTGGGACTCCGACCATAACATAATTGACAGATCCAAGATGTGCTCCGGCAAGTAAAGGGGGTTCTAATATATATTGGTTGTGCTCGAAATGGTTGTGCTCGAAAGGCAGTTATGAATCGATTGACTAATCCAATTCCAATATCTTGATTTCGAGCGGCAATGCATCGTGAACCAATATATATATCGTCTGCTAATACACGACCAATTAGTGTTTGGACAAAAAGTTTTTCCGTCATCCCATTTTGAGGACTCAAAGAAATACCTTGGATAGTACCACAATCTCTTCTACGCACAATAATATGTTGAACTACTTCAACAAGTCTACGTGTAAGATATCCAGCATCCGCTGTTCGTACAGCAGTATCTACAACTCCTTTGCGGGCTCCGTAGCAGGAAATTATATATTCTGTCAAAGAAAGTCCCTCGCGTAAATTGCTTTGAATAGGTAAATCAATCATTTGTCCTTGAGGATCCGCCATTAATCCTCTCATACCTACTAATTGGTGTACCTGAGATGCATTTCCTCTGGCTCCTGAAAAAGACATTAGATAGACTGGATTAGAAGGATCCGTTATCCGAAAATTCGAATTCATTTCTTGTTTCAAATATTCACTTGTAGCATACCATATCTCAACGGATTGGCGTAATTTTTCTACCGCGTGTACAGCCCCATAATAATAGTGTTTCTCCAAAAGAAAACTCTGTTGTTCCGCGTCTTGCACTAACCATCCCTTAGATGGTATTGTTAAAAGATCCTCGATTCCTAGTGAAATCGATGTAGTAGTGGCTTGATGAAAGCCCAGAGTCTTTATTTGATCCAGTATATGGGATGTATATCCCATTCCGAAATGATCTATTAATCTGCTAATAAGTCGTTTCATAGCAGTTCCGTCTATCTCTTTATTATGAAAGACCAGATTGGCCCGTTCCGCCATACATAAGTACCCCCTTTTTCGGCTGAGTAGGATTCGACAATTGCTGAGTAGGATTCGACAATGGGCCTGAGTCAGTGATTCGAAAATTTAATTAACTTCCTTTCCTTAATCTCAATCTGGATTCGCGCGGCAAAAATGATGATACTAGCGAAATCGGAATGCCCCCCGAAAGGGAGGGGCATCGCCGAATCTAACTTCCTTGTTTAGATAGTGTATGAATAGGCCTGACTAAATCCTTGTATGGCTTCCTCTATTTCTCTATAAAAAGAAATATGACCAAGAGTGCTTCGAATGTATATAGAACGGATTTCTTTTTTTCTATTTCCCACTATTAGATAGTGGGCATAAATCTCATGATAAGTCCCCAAAGATTCATATTGAACTTCAATCGGAACTTCTCTTGACCCAATGACGCGTTGATCTAGTTTCCATCGGAGCCACAAGGGACTGTCTAAACTGATTCGTTTCTGTCTATAAGCTCCCAGTGCATCATAGGAATTAGAAAAATGGGGTTCTTTATCTTTTGTATACTTATAATTATTATTATTGTAATTTACTTTTTGATTTGGATAGTTTCCGCAACTATTATATCTATTTGCACAAATACCCCGACGGTTTCCAATCGTTAATACATAAAGTCCGATAAGCATGTCTTGGGTCGGTACGCAAATAGGATCCCCAATAGCGGGAGATAGGAGATTCATATGAGAAAACATAAGTAAACGGGCTTCCGCCTGAGCTTCCAAGGATAAAGGTAGATGAACAGCCATTTGATCCCCATCAAAGTCCGCATTGAAACCCTTACACACTAATGGGTTTAAACAAATAGTACGCCCCTCCACTAAAGTAGGTTGGAAGGCCTGTATGCCTAATCTATGCAGGGTAGGTGCTCTATTCAACAGTACAGGATGTCCCCGCATAACTTCTTGAAGTATTTCCCATACAATGGGTTCCTTTTCCCAAATTTTCCTTTTAGCAATCCTGACATTAGAAGTAGCGCGTTTCGTGATTAAATCGCGAATTACAAATAGCTGAAAAAGCTTTATTGCTATCTCTAGAGGTAATCCACATTGATGTAATGAAAGCGAAGGACCCACAACAATGACAGAACGCCCCGAGTAATCGACCCGTTTTCCAAGCAGAGTCTCGCGAAACCTTCCCTCTTTACCTTCAATTACATCTGAAAGTGATTTGTATACTTTATTGTGACCATCCCTCGTTGGTTGCCCGCGGGACCCACTATCAAGAAGTGTATCCACGGCTTCTTGTACCAATTTTTCCTGGCACATTACTAAATCTGCTGGCGCTAATTCACTTCTTTTTAATAGATAGGCAAGGTTGTTATTCCGACGAATAACTCTCTTATAAAGTTCATTAATATCCGAAGTCACTACTTTATCCCCAGACCTATAAACAATGGGTCTCAATTCGGGAGGAAGAACTGGTAATAAGCACAAAACCATCCATTCTGGTTCTACATTTGTTTGAATAAAATGTTTCGCCAATTGCATGCGTCTAATCAAAAAAACTTTTCTTATTCGTCTTTTTCTATCTTCCCATTCATCTCCACTATACCCCTCGTCTTCTAATTCCTTCCATTCGACCAAGGAATTCTCCATAATAATTCGCAAATCCAAATCTGCTAATTGTTCTCTAATAGCACCTGCTCCTGTCGCAATTTCCCGATTTCGAAATGTTGCAAAGCCTGGGGTAGAAAAAAAGGGAGAAATGCTGTGGTTACAGGATGCAATTTCATCTTCGAATAAACCTCGTAATCGTAAGAAAGTAGGTTTTTTAGCGCTGGGCCTAGCAAAAGAGAAATCGCCATATACTAGGCCCTCCAATTTCTTAAGGGGTTTATCTAAAAGGTTCGCGATATAACTAGGAAGACCTTTCAAATACCACACATGAGTCGCGGGACATGCGAGTTTGATGTATCCCATTTGATATCTTCGTATCCGAGAATCAACAAATTCTACCCCGCATTTTTGGCAAAATCTTTCCTCTTCGTTTTCAGCTCCGCTCGCTCGAGAATTTCCACAAGCACAAATTCCGCTTTTTATGGGTCCAAAGATTCTTTCGCAAAACAATCCATCTTTTTCTGGTTTATCGGTTTTATAATGAAAAGTAGAGGGCCTTGTGACTTCGCCAACGACTTCCCCATTAGGTAGGTTTTTGTTAGCCCAAGCCTTTATTTGTTGAGGGGAAACGAGTCCAATTTGAAGTTGTTGATGTTTATATTGGTCAATCATAAATAAGAAAAGAATTTATATTTATTCCGATCAAACTTCCTCCCTATTAACCTGGAAGTTCTTCTCAGATACAAGGAAATGATTCAGTTCTAGAGCCAAAGATCGTAGTTCTCGAACGAGCACTCGAAAAGATTCTGGAGGATACTCGTGATTAGGTACTCTTTTTCCCCAGATCGTAGCATTAAGTATTTCTTGGCGAGCTATAAGATGATCAGATTTATAAGTAAGTATCTCTTGTAAAATATGAGCAACACCAAATCCTTCTAAAGCCCAAACTTCCATTTCTCCTACTCGTTGTCCCCCTTGCTTGGCTCTTCCTCTAACGGGTTGTTGTGTAACAAGTGAGTAGGGCCCAGTAGAACGTCCATGGATTTTCTCATCAACTTGATGAATTAATTTTAAGATATAGGACTTCCCTATTAGAACAGGTTGTTCGAAGGGGTCTCCTGTTCTTCCATCAAATATTCTGCTTTTTCCCGGGTACTCGGGTTCAAATACCCATGGATTTTTTGTTTGTTTACTGGCTTCATATAATTCTGAAAACACAAGTTTTCTTGAAGCCTCTTGCTCATATCTCTCATCAAAGGGTGCTATTCTATAATGTTTCTTTAGCAGATCCCCGGCTAATCCGAGCGAGCTTTCAAATATTTGTCCCACATTCATTCGTGAGGGTACTCCTAAGGGATTGAAGACCATATCAACAGGTGTTCCATCTTGCAAATAGGGCATATCTTGCCTGGGCAAAATTTTGGAAATGATCCCCTTATTCCCGTGTCTTCCGGCTACTTTATCCCCAACTTTGATTTCGCGTTTCTGTAAAATATATACACGAACCATTATGTCTAGGGGGTCCCTCTGGATCCATTTCACATCGATAACGCGCCCTCTTCCACCTATAGGTAGTTTGAGAGAAGTTTCTTTTGAAGTGGATACCTCAAGGCCAAATATGGCCCGTAATAACCCAGCTTCCGCGATATACGACGATTCGCTCGCTATCTGAGGCGTTAATTTACCTACTAAAATATCGCCAGTTTCTACCCAGGATCCCAACCTAACAACTCCATTTCTGTCCAAATTGCGGAGTAAATGTTCTTCTAGATGTGGTATTTCTTTAGTAATTTTTTCAGCGGAGCCTTGGCTTGTCGTATCCGTCTGAATTTCATATTTTCGGATGTGAAAAGAAGTATAAATATCCTCATATACCAAACGTTCGCTAATTAGTACTGCGTCTTCAAAATTGTAACCTTCCCATGGCATATAAGCTACTAATACGTTTTTTCCTAAAGCAAGTTCCCCACCAACTGTAGCAGCTCCCTCCGCTAAAATTTGTCCTTTTTTAATGGATTTACCCCACAGAACCCGAGGTTTTTGGTGCATACAAGTATTTTTGTTAGAGCGCCGATGGGTAACTAAAGGAATACTTATAGTCTTCCCACTACTTGATAAAAGGATCTTGTGACTATCAGTAGAAATGATCTTTCCCTCGCGTTCGGCTATAACGGAAACCCTCGAATCTAGAGCTGTTTGGCGTTCCAATCCAGTTCCAACAATGCACTTCTCGGACCGAGAAAGCGGAACTGCTTGGCGCTGCATATTAGAACTCATTAAAGCCCGATTCGCATCATTATGCTCAATAAAAGGAATGAGAGAACCTCCAATAGAAAAATATTGGAAAGGAAAAATACTTCTAACATGAATCTGTTCCCATGCAATAGTCAGGAATTCTTGACGGTATCTAGCTGGAACAACCTGTTCTTCCTGAATACCCTGATTCAAGGACAAAGAATTTCCTGCTGCTATCATATAATATTCATCTCTATTTGGTGATAAATAAACCACCTGTCTCTCTTTTTTTTCTTTTGCTTTCTCAGATATTTCATAAAAGGGACTCTCTATGGACCCCCACCAGTGGTCAATTCTCGCATGAATAGCTAAGGATCCAGTAAGTCCAACATTGATTCCTTCGGACGTGTCAATTGGACAAATACGCCCATAGTGACTCGGATGAATATCTCGGCTCCGAAAACTTGCAGTTCTCCCCGTCAATCCTCCAGGACCCAAACAACTCACTTTTCGCCCATGAACAGTTTGTGTCAATGGATTGGTTTGATCAAAAACTTGAGATAAGGGGTATGTGCCAAAAAAGGTCTCATAAGTAGTTATTAATAAAATCGAAGTTGAAGTTGGAGTTACCAAAGTTTGTGGAGTCGGTTTCGATTGACGTATGAATACTCTACGGATAGTTTTTTGAACCGCATGTTGTAAACGACCAAGAGCCAGTCCGAATTGATCTTGTAACAGATCCGCAACCGAACGAATACGTTTATTTTTCAAGTGATTCATATCGTCATCGTCAAGTATACCCGTTCCAAATTTCATTCCAATCAAATGATCCGTAGCGGCCAATACATCTCGTGGTAACAAGAATGTATTGTTCTGAGGTATATCAAGATTCAGTCTCCGATTCATATTTCGTCGACCAATCCTTCCTAATTCACATTTTTGTTGAAAAAATTTCTTTTGTAATTCCTCACATAAGGACTCCGAAAATACCAGGTCCCCACCTACACAAGCAAATTGTTGATAAAACTCCAAAATAGCTTTTTCTTTTGACTCAATCCTCTTCTTCTCCTTAGCATTCGGGAAAGATAAGAAAATTTCAGGGTAGGAAACATTATCTAGAATTTCTTTTAGATTCGAACCCATAGCTGATGATAGAACTAGAATAGATATCTTTTGTTTTCTACTCACGCGAGCCCATATCCTTTCTTTTTTATCAATTGCTAATTCCGATCTTCCTCCCCAATCTGATATTATAGTCCCAGTGTAGATAGAAACTCCCTTATGGTCTAATTCCGAGCGGTAGTAAATACCAGGACTTAGCAATATTTGATTGATCACAATTCGGTATATTCCATTTATTATAAAGGTTCCTAAGGAATTCATTATAGGAATGTTTCCAATAGAAATGGTTTGCTTTTGCACATCGAAACCAAAAATGAATCTCGCAGATACATATAATTCGGAAGAATAGGTGAGTGATTCATACACAGCATCCCTTTCTTTTATCGAGGGTTCTAGCAATTGATATCCTTTCGCAAATAATTGAAATGCAATTTCGTGATCTGGATCTTTAATTGTTGGAAACTTCTCAAGTTCTTCTGCCAAGCCTTGATTAATGAACCTACAAAATCCCTCGAATTGGATCTGACTAAATCCGGGTATTGTGGACATTCCCTCATTTCCATTCCGGAGCATCTTAATCTTAAGTTTCCTGTTTATCGAAGAAAAATTCCATTATCAGCTCACTCTTCATCAATCCCTATGGATCGATCTAGCAATTATGGAATCCATATTCTGTTTACTGAATCACATGAAATTCTAGGGAACTCCACATACATATTTCATATATGTATTTCATACATATGAATGGAGACAATTTCGACGAAAGTTCGAATTTGCCAGGGGTACAAATCGAATGAAAATGAATTGATAAAACATTCCTAGAAAAAAATTCTGCCACTTACACTTTATGATACTAATCAGATTGGATGGCAAAGATTTCTCATTTTATCTCCTTTCTATGAATGGGATAAAGCCATAATAATTTATAAGCACTAATAATTTATAAGCACTAGAAAATTTGAAGCACTAGAAAATTTGACTTTAGTTCGATTTAGAATAGCACGCTTAGTTTAATTTCAAAAAAGAATAAGAATTTGAGGGTTCTTTTTTGTTTCGTAGTAGTAGAATTGCTAGAAAATATAGGATTTCATTGTAGAATCCTAAAATAAAGTAAGTCCTTTTTTTAAGTACATGCCAATCTAGTTATCCACCTCTCCACATATCCCTGCTTTTATCGTAATTTCACTTGGGTGGGCCAAGATGGTCAGGTCATACTCTATATCAGACCAAATTTCTTTTTTTTATTCAAGATATTTAATGCAATGAAAAATTAAAGCACGATTCCCCATAGAGATATGTACATAAGGGGGATCCATGGATAATAATGCTGTTATGGATAATAATGCTGTTATGGATAATAATGCTGTTCGGAGCTGTAGTTTACCTATACACGGATTAGGCATAAATCCATATCTATTTTATTATGCCATTAAAAGGAAGGGGGGAGAGAATACCGATTTAAGAGTCGTTCACTACTGCAATTCAAAAAAAAAATAGAATTCTAGTTAATGGTTCCAATTTGTTCTGAATTTTGCAGCCTGTGACTGGAAATCCACTTTTTCTCTTTTTTCATCTCAATAGAAAGAAAAGGGAAGTTTTCTAGTGTTAGCAATGTTTGTTTTAAGATAGAATCCATCGAGGAGAATAATCGAAACTGGATTCAAAAAAAGCAGGAATAGATTTTTTGAAAAAGATTGGAAAAAAGTAAGTAGAATTAGATTCAAGATAAAAGAAAGGAGGTTTTAGTAAGAAAACCTGGATGAATACTTGCTCTTTTCTCTATTTTAGATCGGATTTTTTGGCGGCATGGCCAAGCGGTAAGGCAGGGGACTGCAAATCCTTTATCCCCAGTTCAAATCTGGGTGCCGCCTGATCAATAAAATACTTAGGCTTATAGTACTGATCGAACTCAACAAATTCGTACCCTGCATAAGTTGGGGCAAGAGAGTAACTAGGCCTGGCGATACTGGATTTTGAGAATCCATAGTTCTATCCTCAAACTAGGGTTTGTTTTGTCGGTAGTGGCCCAAACGGCTACCAATAAGGATGAGGTTGCGTTTCCTTATTCTTTTATTAATTTTAATTGATTCTTAATTGATTCGATTCGAGAATTCAAAATTACAAGGCTAAGATGTCAGAAATCTTGATATCCAAAGGGCCCCTAAGGGGCATTCTTTTTTTTTTCAATCTAAGATTGAAGAAGGGACTCCACGAAGGAATATCAAGACTTCCTAATTATCATACATTTTATTTATCATACATCTTATGCTACCTACATACACTAAAGTAAGGGCTACTGATTCTGTCGAGAATCAGATTGAATAGGCTGATCAAAAATCAATTTCGGAGTTGTGGATAAAGTCTCCTCATTCTTTCATAGAATGATAGAAGGGCTGTAGGGTTTAGGTTAAAAATAAACATAGGCAAGGTAGGTATCCAATAAATATTTATCTATCCTAATTTTATGGTATATTCTGACGTCCTTTGCTTATAAAAAAAGGGTAACAAAAGGAAGAAAAAATCTTCCTATTCCCGCGTCTTCTATTCAGGACATCATCCCCGTACTCTTTTTTAAGGAAAAGGGCTATGTATCGTATTTATACTTAATGCTCTCCAATTCTACCAGAAATCCTATAAGAATTTGTTAGGAGTAAATTCCTTGAACTGATTCATCCATAGCGTTAGGGCAGAATCCCTTTTTGACTCTGTACCCTTGATTCCACTATGATTATTGATCAATAGTAGAATAATTCCTTCATAGAAATAGGAGACATAATTTACATGGATATAGTAAGTCTCGCTTGGGCTGCTTTAATGGTAGTCTTTACATTTTCTCTTTCACTAGTAGTATGGGGGAGGAGTGGACTCTAGGGATACTACTAATTGATTGAGTAGTCGAATTGTTGTATCAACTTTTTTCTTTAATTGATCGTTTTGCATTAATCATTTTGCCAAACTTTATTCTTTCTCTCTTTCTTTAGTTTTGTTTCACTCCTGTACCTGTAAGAAACTCTTGTAAGAAAGAGTCGTTCTATTCTACTATATAGAAATAGAAAGAGCGATTACAGCAATTCCAAATTTCTACTAGAAGTGACGAATGGTTAAAAAAGTTCTATACATAAGAAAATTAGACTTTCTTCCACGGAGCTATTCACAACATATCGCACACTTTCCATTTGTTTTATATTCTTTTCTTATTCTTAGAATAATTTTTATGCTCTTTTGAAGTATCTCGCCGCATGTTTAAGCATGAAAGATTCGCTGGTTTTTTCCTTTTACTTTTTTTCTTTTACTTTTTACTATAGTCTATTCTCATATTATTTTTCTCTCCCTCCATGGATTCTTTCGTGAAGAATTGTCTTCGATTTTTTTATTTTTACTTGATTGAAATTAAGTGGATGCAGTGAAAAAAGAAATTGAATTAGACTACTATTTCAATCTACTAATCTATTCTATGTAGATTCAAGATAATATAATAGAAAGACTCTAAAGTGTCGTAGAAAAAACTATATGTAGTTCTTTCTACCACACTTTATGATTCCAACCAGATCCTTTCATTTAAGACTTGGATTTTTATTTTATTTAATCCCTTTTTCATTTCTTCAATGATTAATTGGAATTCCAATTAATCATTTTGGCTGACTGTTTTTACATAAATAATAAGTAAAAAGGCAGTAGGAACTAGAATAAACAGTGCAGTAGCAATAAATGCGAGAATATTGACTTCCATAACCTCTTTATTTTTTTCACAATAACTCGGGATGTAATCCCATGGAGAGGAAAAAGGGGTATCCTGTAAATTCAAGGGGAGGACTTGCATTCTGATAATACTGAATCAATTCAATATTATGAATATCGGATCTATCAAATCAATTCATGGTTGAGAGTGGAATAGTATAACATAGGAAGATCCACTTTTTCTTTTCTATATCTATAACCCACGATCTTTCTTATCTTATCCAATTTCCCTTCCTTTTTCTTATAGTTATACATACAATTATGTATGTATGTATTATATGACCGACTTTCTATGGGTCACATAGACATCCAAATAAGCAGTAGAAGTAGAAGTGAGATGGAGAAAAGAGGGCTTAAATAAAAAAAAATCGAATATTTTAATTAATTTAGGAAAAAGGGCGTTTGCTTTGCTTGGTTTTTCTTTTATTTTATTAGGTTACTATCAATATCCACTTTTGGGGTCTAAAGATGAGAACAGATCCATAAAAAAGGAGTCCGCAAATGGAATGAAAATGAGATAGATTCTTTCCAATTAGTCATTGAACATACACAAACAAAGTTGGAACTACAAAATGGAGGGGGCCTGGTTTAATCCAAAAAGTAAAGTACTAATTATATTCAATTAAATTCACTGTCTATGTCTAAGAAAAAACGAATACGATTTATGTATGGATTTCGGTAAAATACCGGTACTCTATTCCATAAGATAAGAGTCGAATAGGAAGTTAAGATGAGGATGGTATCATCATAAGGATAGAGTAATATCCTAAATTATACTAATCCAAGTATGATATGTATGTCTTTCCTTATCAACCGGGAGTAGTGAAAAAAAAAATTCCTATAGGCCTCCCCTCCCTCTTTAATGAGAAATGCGAAATAAAAAAAGTGAAATAAGGGTGCCCCATAGGTATTTGATCTTCTCTCCTGCCCCCCCTTTTTCATGGAAAAAGGAAAGATGAATTTCTCCATTCATTGAACCCTAGTTCGGGACTGACGGGGCTCGAACCCGCAGCTTCCGCCTTGACAGGGCGGTGCTCTGACCAATTGAACTACAATCCCCGCGGGGTGTATGGCATACCTATTCTTAAATAGAACCATAAGAAGATTCGATTCGCCTGTCGTACTCTAAGAAATAGACGAATCATATACTACATACCCACATATCATATGTGGGTATAGTGAGAGTGACATAACTAGTATGTCGCGATTTTTTATCGCTAAAAATGGATGATAATCCACCTTTCATTTCAATAAGAAAAACTCTTTTGTTTGTAAAAAAGGAATGAGAGAGATATGGATTAGAAAGAAATTTCCCCCTTTCGCTTTATCCTTTATTTCTATGGATCAGACATTTTATTTTATGGAAGAAAAACAAATGGATCTAGTTCATATTCACGAAGCCCTAGATTTTTGGGCCGAGCTGGATTTGAACCAGCGTAGACATATCGTCAACGAATTTACAGTCCGTCCCCATTAACCGCTCGGGCATCGACCCAGGAAGAATTTATTCTAGGGTTTTTTAGAATCTATGATTAACCTCCTTTCATAATACTCCCTACCCCCAGGGGAAGTCGAATCCCCGCTGCCTCCTTGAAAGAGAGATGTCCTGAACCACTAGACGATAGGGGCATCACTTCACTAGACGATAGGGCCATATACAACCGCTCTTCATTATACTATAATGATAGTATGAGCAGTTTTTTGGAATTGTCAATATACTCGAAGAGTATAACTAGATCCAAAGCAAAGAGTCTTTCCTACTTTTCTGTTATGCTTTCATAGGATTTTTTTTAGTTGATGGTTAGGTTAATTCACGGATCATTCCCTACTTTTTAGGGAAATTCATTTAAAGGGTATAGAATAAGAATAGATTAATAAAAGGGATTCTAGATTAGTTCAGTACAGGTAGTGATTTGATTGATCTAACAGGAAAAAGAGTCCAATTTGATTTCTTTTTTGTAATTTCCACCCCGTGCTTCGTTTAGCGTTCAGACCAAAAATGCATGCATCCCACACTAAGTCATAAAATTCAAGAAAAAATAGAGAAATTTTCAAAAACAAAGAAAAAAAAGTGAATAAATAATAAATTTAGTAGAAAAGTACTTTATCGGATTCGAACCGATGACTTACGTCTTACCATGGCATTACTCTACCACCAAATAAAAAGCCCTTTATCGGATTTGAACCGATGACTTATGCCTTACCATGGCATTACTCTACCACTGAGTTAAAAGGGCTTTTTATTCAATTCAAAAATTAGCCACTTTGATTTCTCATTATGAGTCTACTGCATAATGTACATAATATATGTATATATAGAGATATATGTAGAGATTATATATGTATATATCGAGATATAGAAGTTTATTCATAGCGAGGTTCAAAATCTTGAGAGTTCAAAATCTTGAGAAAATCAAGAAAAATAAGAAAATCTTTCATATTTTCTCTTATCACTTGCACAAAGTAGAGGTTTTTTTCTTTTTTTATATAAAAAAATACATATAATAAAATACGTGAAGAGAGAGTTGACACAATAAAAAATTCTTATTAGTATCCGATATACTTGAAGAGGGTAAGTTCATAGGTATGTAAACATGATCTCGGACGACTCACCAAACCAAAGCCCAGAAGTTCTATTTTTTAGAAGAGGAGAACAAATATGTATCAATTGTTGAATCGGATACAACAATGGGAAAAAAAAAGGCCAAAGGGGCAATAAGAGCTGCTGTTAAAAAAACGGTAGACTTTGTTTTTTTTTTATCTTTAGGCTATTGACTTTTCACGTGCTCAGAACGTTCTGCAGAATTAGGGACTTTTTTCTTCCATTGGCTGATCTTATGATGAGAACTTTCTCCATTTATGTTTTATTTCCTCTAATTCTAATTGGGTAGGGTATAAAGGAATTCGCGCTCTTCATATACCCATATGGTTGGGTATTAATTTTCAGTGATATACTTCTTGTCTGTTTTGGTGAGAAATTGAAACTATTTTTAACAGGCATCTCTTAGAAAAACCTTCGAGTTCAAAACTTTTCAATTTTTCTTAAAAAGTTTTGGACGGATTTGTTGAAGCGATTTTTAACAGGTACCCCTTCCTTGGAAGGGGGGTACTTGAATATTCTCCAAGGATTCTGGTTGGTGCATTTTGAACAAACTATGTTGGAGTTTTAGCAACAATTTGCTTGTAAAAAGTGGGCAGTCGAATTTATACTGCAGAGTATAAAAATTATTCTACTGCCTGCCCAACAAAAAATAATAAACCATACCCTACATACCTAACTCCTCCTGGCTATGGGTTTTCTGTTTCCGAAGATTAGGAAAAAAGGAGGATTCTGGAACCCTAAAGGTTCGATGGTATATGGATATGGAAAATATAAGATTCCCGATCCTAGCGGGAAAAGGAAGGGAACAGATACCCAATATGATTCTTGGGAGGAACATTTGGTAATGGTCTTGGTCCTCTATGCTCTTTTTTATGTGTTCTTAGTTCTATTCATCTTCTTTGATTCTTTTAAACAAGAATCTAATAAACTAGAATTGAGTGGAAAAGAGGAGAAGAAATTGGTAAATGGAGAGGATCGACTAACCAGAGACATTTAGGATCTTCTTTACATCAGGTAAATCCGTCGGGTCCTGTCCGCTTCTCCGTTTAAGTTACGACTCTTTGTTTCTTGCTTCTCTCAAGCCATAGGGAAAGTCTATGATGAATTTTTAAAATGCATCTCACTCTTTCTCTACGGCTCGGACTTCATGATAAGTGGGGGAAGAAAGAAAACATCTTCCCCAATTTCTTTGTTCAGAATTGAACAAAAAAGAAAAGGAAGAAAGGGATTTATGGGGGCAGTGCTGCTCCCTATATCTCCTAGTGTATATTGTAGGAATAATCAAACTATTCCTTAGAGCAGTCTGGCACACTTACGTCCTCGCAAAACAAATAATGATCATTGTAGTCGTAACCGTAGAATACGACCCTAATCGAAATGCATACATTTGTCTCATACACTATGGGGATGGTGAGAAGAGATATATTTTACATCCCAGAGGGGCTATCTAAACCCTAAAGCTAAAGTAAAGGCCCGCGATCGAAGTACCAACAGCTCACTGTCATGAACCTTCTCCATTTGATTCAATAAGGGGGAATTAGCCTCCTTCTCGAATGGCTACCCTTGACAAAGGGTAGCGTTGGTATCATAATCTACATGTAGCGGGTATAGTTTAGTGGTAAAAGTGTGATTCGTTCTATTAATAACTGAATTTGAAATGATATACTTAAGGCGTCCTTAAGTTTTTTATATTCCGATGAAAACTTTAGTTCTTATAAAGGATTTAATCCTTTTCCTCTCAATAGCATATTGAGGAAGAATATACATTCTCGCGATTTGTACCCAAAAACTAATTGAAATTGCATCCAAAATACAAATTGGATTATGAGTACAGAGTCGCGAAACATAATTTTGCATTGGATTAAGTATTCCAATTTTTTAAATATGAGTAAAGGATCTATGGATGAAGATACAAAAAAGTTTATTTCCAATCGTAACTAAATCTTCTTTTGTTAAAAAAGGAAATGGAAGCCAAATAGCTAAAAAACGGTAGTTTTGGTTTACTAGAACCATCAGCATATTGTTTCAGCTCGGTGGAAACCTAATTCTTTTCCTCAGGATCTCTTGAATGAAATTAGGGAACGAAGTAAGTAGATTAGATAGATTTAGTAGAATTTCTATCTCCTACTCTATAGGGATCATCTAGAAAGCGGAGAGCTTTGGTTCCATTCAGATAGAAAAGCTGACATAGATGTTAAGTGGTGAGAATATCCATAAAGGAGCCGAATGAAATCCAAATTTCATGTTCGGTTTTGAATTAGAGACGTTAAAACTAATCAACCAACGTCGACTATAACCCCTAGCCTTCCAAGCTAACGATGCGGGTTCGATTCCCGCTACCCGCTCCATTCTGTATAAAAGGACTATTCTATTTGTCTAGACATGGTAGAGTCCTGTATTCAACCTTTTTCGTCCACCAGTTTCCGTCCCTCCAGAGCGGAGTAGAGCAGTTTGGTAGCTCACGAGGCTCATAACCTTGAGGTCACGGGTTCGATTCCCGTCTCCGCACTTAGCAGTCTGTATAAAAGGACTATTCTATTTGTATAGATATGGTAGAGGGCTGGGCGGTATCCAACCCTTTTTTATTCATTAGTTCCCGGCCCTAAAGGGCCAAATGGAGCAGTTTGCGAAGTCACTTGCCCCTACAAGAAGAACTCTCAAGGCTCCTTCCTACCCTGCAGAAAAGAAAAAAGAAATGAAAGAAAGGCACAGTCTACCTCCCTTCCCTTTAAAAGCAGTTTGTCAGTTGTTTGTCTCGGTGAATCCCCAATTTAGGGAGCCCTGTTGGCGAGTTCGATTCCCGCCTCTGGAGCCCCTTTTTTTTGAGTGGGGTGCAAAAGAAGGGTAAGATAGTAAGGGATACGGTACTAGACTAACACCTACTTAATTTAATATAAGTAGTTAAGTAGTCAACTAGACTAAATTTTTTATCTTTTATCATAGTACCTTACTAAATTAAGCTGGCGAGCGGCGGGAATCGAACCCGTATCTTCTCCTTGGCAAGGAGATGTTTTACCATTGAACTACGCTCGCTACGGGATATATTTTATAGGGTATATCTGCCTGGGTCGACCGTCTATGTCTGGGTCGACCGTTTCATTTTCTATTATATTAGAGTTTTCTTTTTTTTAATTGTCTGTCAATCAATATTCTAATGGCAATGGAATTTCATAATAATGAAAGAGAAGAGGTAGCAATTCGGAACGCAAATTGCATTTTAATGCGTCTCACAATTCCAATTTTTTCGAAGAAATGGCCTTTTTATTTATTTTGTATCGGGCTACTAAATACTAAACAAATTTAAGAAATGAGAGAATTCAGAATAGCTACCAGAAAGACTAGTCCAATCCATAATGATGTACCGGAAAATACAACGTTTTTATTATTTGACCAACCATCAGGAGAAGCAAATACAAGGGGTACACTAATTACTAACACTGAGGAAGTCACAATTAATGCAAAAACAGCTAATTGGAAAGCAA